AATAGGTGGGTTAATTCCTTCCCTTAGAACCGTACTTGAGAGTTTCCTAGCTCATACGGCTCGGCAGTCAACTCTTTTTTTATTCCATTTGAATCTACCATATCTAACTGAATAAGATTTCTCGTAGATCTATCCCATTTTTCGGGTTAATGAAAAGAAGTTAATAAAATGAGTTTCAAACTTAAATCTTAAGTTTGGATTAAAAATCCGGTTTATTTTAGTTTTATCTTTTCTCCCACCTTCAGAAAAATAAAACATAGACATTTTGCCTATCATTAGAATTTTCTGAAAGGTAACTATCTCAGTTTCATATCATATAGAAATTTATATAGAATTTTTGAAAAAGACTTTCGAAAGGAAAGACTTACTATCTTTGGGATCTGATCCTACACCGCTGCTCAATATCTTAGTGGATCAACTCTATTACATAAGTGGATTCCTAACATTTGTCTCACATCATGACATAAGTAAGCAGTTATTTTTGTATCGGCGCAAAACCTTACTAATTGATCTTTACGGTGCTTACTCTATCAATTAGATCCTTTACCCATAGAATAAAACAGCTAGGCATATCTATTTCTTCATATTTCAACTTCTATGAAGTTTCTTTCTTTTCTACAGCTGATAAAAATCGTTGTTTTAGACAATGCATATGTAGAAAGCCCTTTTTCTAGTATTTACTAGTGAATTTGATCTTTATTTACTTTTTATTTCTATAGTGGAGATAGTCGCACGTAATGACAGATCACGGCCATATTATTAAAAGCTTGTGGTAAGAATGGGTTTCGTTCGAGCGCTCGAAAATAATATTCCAAAGCTTTCGTGTGTTCTCCGTTACTTGTGTGGATAAGTCCTATGTTATAGAGTATATAACTTCGGTCATAGGGATCAATTTCTAGTCGCATAGCTTCATAATAATTCTGTAAAGCTTCCGCATAATTCCCTTCGGATTGAGCTGACATCCGTTACGGTCGTCATTCAATTCACAGAATCTCCGTTACAGAACCGTACATGAGATTTTCATCTCATACGGCTCCTCCCTTATGTGCATAATGATAAAATGATAAAGAAGATGAAAATCTTCTCATTATGAACTAAGTAGGGCTAGTGTTTTTACAAGAAATCTCTAGCCAACCTTCCTGCAAGAGATCTTTTCTTAACATCAAACGTATTGTTACTAGAGAGAAAAGATAACTCCAACAATTTCTTTGTTCTCAACGCTTCCCAATGTCCAGGAATTAGTCACTTCAACAGCCTTCGATGGTTATACGGGTATCCAAAATACAAACGAGATGGATGTTTGTTGTCCCAACCATTCTTTTAGTCCCAAGCTTGCTAAAGAAGGGGATAATTTATAATATAACAAAGTTTTCGTGTTGTTAATTTCTAGGTGTAGTGCTTCTTCCCCTCTGCTACCTATTGGTTAGGATTGACCCGTAATACCGAACCTATAGGTATAACCTTTCGCTCAATACTAGAATCGAGAATTGAAACATAGCATCTGAGGCTGCATTAATCGAGGATACACGACAGAAGGAATTGTTCTATTTCCAAACTTTACCTTCTACAAGCGTAGATTTTTTTCTTTTTTTCCCGATCACGAATCATGTGTATTTCTCGTAAAACCGAGAGTCAAAAAAAAGTCAAATCGCACCATCTCTGTAATAAGTAAATGCCTCTTTTTCTCCTGAAGTTGTCGGAATTATTCGTAATAATATATCGGCTACAATCGAAAAGGTTTTATCAATAAAATTTCCATTTATCCGCGATCTAGACATAGGTAGCAATCCATTCTATCATTGTTCTCATTACTTCTCGGGGGAAAATGATCCCACAAGGAAAAGAATTTTACAGTACGAAATAACATAAAAATAGATTCATTATCATTAAAAAATATGGCCCAATATTAAAAACAATATTCAAATTGTTCTTTTTTACATTACAGGAACAGGAATTGATTGATAAGAATTAAGAAATAAATATTGGGAACCGCATTGGATTCCATCTTACTGGAATAGTCTATCAACGAAAGAAACTATTCTTATTTGATTGAAGTTACAGCTTAGAAAAACCTAAGTTGATTGAATTATGATACAAAGAAGAAAAAGGATCGAATCGAGTAATCATTGTATGATGAAAATGGGCCCATTTTTTTTGTGTACTTAGCGGATATCACTAGACAATCAACTATAAAAAAATTGTTTATCAATTTGTATTTTTAATAGATAGATGGGATAAGGATTTTTGTTGATAACAGGCCTAAAAAGCAATTTGAGAATTCTTCTGGTATGGAATCGTAGTCTAAATAGAATCATGATCTAAAGATATCCATTAACCATAGTCTATAAAATATAGAACCCTAGCTCAGTCGATTCGTTAGAATTTCTAATTTATTGATTTAATGCGGTCGGTTTCTAATTTATTGATTTAATGCGGTCGGTATAGTATAAATAGATTAAATAGATAATCAGAAAAAGAAGATAACATTGTTTTTGCAAACATGAATAGAATTTTTTTAACAGTTTTTATAAGAAAACAATTTTCTATTTTTATCGCTTTCTATTTAGAATTGATTGGTTGTACCTACCCAATAATCTAATTCTAATATGAATAATGAATTATTCACTCGATTTTCGGTTTTTAGGTCATAATCATTATGTAGGAGAGATGGTCGAGTGGTTGAAGGCGTAGCACTGGAACTGCTATGTAGGCTTTTGCTTACCGAGGGTTCGAATCCCTCTCTTTCCTTACCTTCACCTAATTTACCGATCTTACTAACCACAATAGATCAATAGATATAGATCAAATAGCAATATATGACTATTCCAACAGTTAGACCTTTCTTTGATATGGATTCTCTATTCCTAATGGCTGTGGTACGGAAAATACTGTTAAAGAAACGAGTAGACAAGGAATGAAAATATCCCTCTCGGTCTATGACACCTAAATGGAAGAAAAATCCGGAGCAAACCCTTAATTTATCTTAACCTTAGGTTAATTTACTTCGCCGAAAGGGAGGAAAATAGGTTATATTAGTCTTTATTTTCTTTTTGTTAGGTTTAAGTCTGACGAGAATAATATTCTACAACCAGCAATTCATTTATTTTCAAACCGACCCATTTACTATCTATTATTTGATTGACTAATCCTTTATATTGGAATGGTTGAAGAGTCAAATGGTTTGGCAATTCCTCCTGAGGGGATGAATCGAGAGAATTTTGAATTAGAGCTCTAGATTTTTGTTCATCTCTCGCCGCAATAGTATCTCGGGGTTTGCAGCGATAACTTGGTATATCTACTATACGACCGTTGACTAAAATATGTCTATGGTTAACTAATTGGCGAGCTCCCGGAATAGTCGGGGCCATACCCAACCGAAAAAGGATGTTATCCAGACGCATTTCAAGTAATTGTAGTAAAACCTGACCTGTTGACCCCTTTGCCTTTCCGGCGAGACGAACGTATTTAAGTAATTGTCGTTCTGTAAGACCATAATGAAAACGCAATTTTTGTTTTTCTTCTAGGCGAATACGATATTGGGATTTTTTCCCAGAACGCGATTGGTTTCTAAGATCACTTCCAGCTCGGGGCCTTTTATTAGTTAGCCCTGGTAAAGCCCCCAGGCGACGTATTTTTTTGAAACGAGGACCTCGGTAACGCGACATAAAGACTCCTTATTTATAATTAATTAATTCTTATTGATGAAATTTCATTCTACAGAATAAATCTAAACTAAAAATGAACTAAATTCTAAATAAAGCAAAATTTACTGAAGTATTATTCTATTATTAATATTAATTAAAGAATAATGAGATGAGTTGAATAAATATCCAGTTTCCGGTTTTCTATATATAGAAAAGGAAAAGGATTCTGTTCGTGAGATAGTTGGAAATTCCTATCCTATCCTATAATCAATGGCTTTTGCGAAAAGAAGAATACATTTTTTTTTTCACTTTGATTTCAAAGATGCATTATCAATCATGTAAAAAAGAAAATAAATAGAGAAAAGCCGACTATCGGAATCGAACCGATGACCATCGCATTACAAATGCGATGCTCTAACCTCTGAGCTAAGCAGGCTCACATAACATAAATTCGACATGCAGAGGAATTCAATAAACTCTTAGAATCTTTGCTATTAACTATTTTCATTCTTGGCTATTCATATTCGCTATTTATAACATAATTCATATTAAATATGAAATTCATTATTATTATTTTAATTATTATTATTATTTTAATTATTATTATTAATTAATATTAAATTAATTAATAATATATTAATAAATTAAACATAAACAATAGAATAATTCTAATTTCAAATAATAATATTTCAAATAATAATAACTGTTAAATATTATAGAACATAAGATTAATCTAGCGATATATAATTTCAATTTTTTTATTATTTTCATTTATTTATATTTATTTTATAAAATAATATAAAGAAATTATCGACCGTTCAAGTATTTTCAATTTCATGGGTAAATGAGTGGAAGAGAGACAGATGTATAGGGTATGTATCCACCTATATTGAATTGCGGATACAGAAATGATAAAATCGTTTTTGATTGGACCGAATACGAGCCTCCTATAGAAGATGAAAGAAGATACACAAGAAATCACAAAGAGGAGAAAACACTTTTTCGAGACAGGCATCTATCTAATGAATTGAACGGTTCCGGTATAAATGAAAGAAAAAAGGGACGGGATCACAATGAGATTTTCATCTCAAAAGGGGGATATGGCGAAATCGGTAGACGCTACGGACTTAATTGGATTGAGCCTTGGTATGGAAACTTACTAAGTGATAACTTTCAAATTCAGAGAAACCCTGGAATTAATAAAAATGGGCAATCCTGAGCCAAATCACGTTTTCCGAAAACAAGCAAAGGTTCAGAAAGCGAAAATAAAAAAGGATAGGTGCAGAGACTCGATGGAAGCTATTCTAACGAATGGAGTTAATTGTATACATTGGTATAGGAATCCTTCTATCGAAA